TCTCTTGATTTGTAATCCAATACACAAATCAATTGGTTCCGTCAGGTTAGCTATATGTTGTGTCGTGTCAACTATTTCTACGGAAGGTGGTGAGATGATATCTTGAGCGGTTACGTATCTAGGACCCCTTACGCAAATCGACGCGTCTCTAACTCCATAGAGATTACTTCTCAATACAATTTCTTTCAAATTTTGTAAGATTTCATGTACTGATTCCTCAATACCTACTATCGTAGAATATTCATGTGGCACCTTCTTAGATTTTGCACGTGTGATACATGTTCCTTCTATTTCTCCAAGTAAGGCCCTTCGCATGGCAATACCGATGGTATCAGCTTGACCTTTCATAAGTGGTGACAGAATGAAACGACCATAATAAAGACGCTTACTGTCTACTCTTGATTCAACACACTTCCACTGTAGTGTTCGAGTGGATCCTGCTACTTCCTCTCGAACCATACTATACTAGTATTATTATTTGATCATTTATTTCTCTTGAAATTGGTTTAATTCTTATTTCTACACACGTCTTTTTTTAGGAGGTCGACATCCATTATGTGGCATAGGTGTTACATCACGTACGAAGCTTAATAATATACCACTTCTACGAATGGCTCGTAATGCTGCATCTCTTCCGAGACCAGGACCCTTTATCATAACTTCTGCTCGTTGCATACCCTGATCAACCACTGTACGAATAGCATTTACCGCTGTGGCTTGAGCAGCATAAGGTGTTCCTCTTCTTGTGCCTTTGAATCCAGAAGTACCAGCGGAGGCCCAAGAAACTACCCGACCTCGTACATCTGTAACAGTTATAATGGTATTGTTGAAACTCGCTTGAACATGAATAACGCCTTTTGGTATTCTACGTCCATTCTTACGTGAACCAATACGCCCATTCCTACGTGAACCAATTCTTGGTATAGCTTTTGTCATATTTTATCATCTCATATTTATGAGTCAGAAATATACAAAAAGAAAAGATACGGAGATATCCATTTCATGTTAAAACAGATCCTTTACCTTATTTTTACATATTTTATTTTTGAATTTTGGAAAGTAAAGTTCTTTTTTAGAAGAATTACCCTTGTCTCTGTTTATGTTTCGGATTGGAACAAATCACTATAATTCGTCCACGCCTGCGAATCAGTCGACATTTTTCACAAATTTTACGAACGGAAGCCCTTATTTTCATATTTTTTATTCCTTACCTTAATTCTGAATCCACTTCTTGGAAGAGAATAAGTCTCTTGAATTTTTTTTTTTGAACTTCAAATTGTATACCCATGGTTAAAAAAATAACCTAATCGTTCGAATCTTTGTTGCGAAGTCGATAAATTATACGTCCCCTGGTTGAATCATAACGACTTACTTCAATTTTTACTCTATCCCCCGGTAGTATCCGTATAAAACTGCGGCGGATCCTCCCTGAAACATATCCTAGAATTAGATCTTCATTATCTAAACGGACCCGGAACATACCGTTGGGAAGTGATTCAGTAATTAAACCCTCATGAATCAATTTTTGTTCTTTCATTCCAGGTAACCTCCTTGAAGTATCAACTAATGGAGGAAGAGTTATATAACTCACTTTTCCTCTCTATTTTACAAATAGGAAGTTAGAGATCAAATTCGGATACCAGAGGTGGAAGATTACCATATATAACACAAAATTTCTCCTCCAATTCTTTCTAGTCGAGCTTCTCGATCTGTTATTATACCTCGAGAAGTAGAAAGAATTACAATTCCCATTCCACCTAAAATCTTAGGAATTCGTTGATAGTTGGAATAAATTCGTAAGCCGGGTCGGCTGATACGCTTTAAAATGGTTCTAGTTTTATATATTCCTTTTCTGGTTTTTCTATGTCGCAGAGTTGAAACCAAGAAATATTTGTTACTCTCCTGATGTTTCCGAACGTTTTCAATAAAACCTTCTCGTAGAAGTATTTTAACAATGTTTTCGGTGATATTTGTAGATGCTATTCGAACCCTTCCTTTTTTATCCGTGTCAGCATTTCTTATAGAAGTTATTAGATCGGCAATAGTGTCCCTACCCATGACGAACTAGAATTATAGGTTCCTCCTAATTTTGATATAATCAACATGTTTCCTTTTTTTTTTCTTTTTTTTTTATTATAAAGTATATACGTGAGATACAATCTACTAATTTGATCTATTTGATCTATTTCAGATACCCTACTATATCATAGTCTCATCTACTACTATTTATAATACTTCGGGAGCTAATGAAACTATTTTAGTAAAATTTAACTGTCTCAATTCTCGAGCGATCGCACCAAAAACTCGAGTTCCTTTTGGATTTCCTTCTTGATCAATGACAACCGCAGCATTGTCGTCATATCGTATTATCATACCGTTTTCACGTTTGAGTTCTTTACATGTACGTACAATTACAGCTCTAATTACTTCTGATCTTTCTAGAGGCATATTGGGAACTGCTTCTTTGATTACAGCAACAATAACATCACCAATATGAGCATATCGGTGATTACCAGCTCCTATGATTCGAATACACATCAATTTTCGAGCTCCGCTGTTATCCGCTACATTCAAAAGGGTCTGAGGTTGAATCATATCATTTTTATTTCAATCTGTTATTTCAATGCAAAAGTATGAAAGAAAAAAAAGAAATATTGTCCGTCAAGAAATAAATAAACCTGCGGTTGTTTTTTCATCCCCAATACCCCTTTTTGTTTAGTTCTACATCTCTATCCTGAAATAAGAAATTGAGTTCGTATAGGCATTTTGCGCGCAGCTATCTCAATAGCTGCTCTAGCTACAGTTTCTGATACTCCACCCATTTCATAAAGTATTCGACCCCGTTTAACAACGGATACCCAATATTCAGGGGATCCCTTCCCCGAACCCATACGTGTTTCCGCGGGTCTTACTGTAACAGGTTTGTCGGGAAATATACGTACCCATATTTTTCCACCACGACGCGCATATCGTGTCATTGCTCTTCGCCCTGCTTCTATTTGTCTAGCTGTAATCCAAGCAGGTTCAAGTGCCTGAAGAGCGTATCTGCCGAAACAAATATGATTGCCTCGACAAGATATTCCTTTCATTCTTCCTCTATGCTGTTTACGAAATCTGGTTCTTTTGGGGTTATAGTCGATGGTTGTTTCTTAATTCCATCTCTACTGCAGAACCGGACATGAGAGTTTCTTCTCATCCAGCTCCTCGCGAATGAAAGGATTCAAATTCAATAATATTATAGATACACATTAATAGATACACATTAATAGGTACACATTAATAGATAATACACCAAGTAATGGCTTTTATTGATATTTAATTTCTTACATAAGAAGGAAGATGTAGATACAAGATATACAATACAGCTAGACGTGTGTGTACATTTATGTATCTTTATAGATAATGTAATGTTTCTCTTTTTTATTTTTATAACATAACGAATCCTTTCCTTATTTTTTTTTTTTACCTCTATCAAATTACGACAAAAGATTGTAATCCAATAAATAGAGGTTTCGCGGGCGAATATTTACTCTTTCCTGTTTCATTCGAAGGTTCAATTCATGACCTCTCAGAATAAATCAATTTTTTCTTGGTCCGTTCCGCCATCCCACCCAATGAATTATTAGGATTCGTTTTCAATAGAAGCCTATGCAGTCACAGGTTCTGTCGTTCCCATAGCTTCTCCATTAATGGTTAGGTCCGAACTTTGCAATGGAGCTTCCAACAAAATTCGTTCCCGAGTCAATTTCCTCAGTTTTTATTAACCTGAAGGCTCTTTATTATTTTATTCTATTTAAAATTATTTTATTTTTAAATTCTTATATTTATAATTATCTTATCAGTATTGATGCTTTATCACACTGCCTTTTATGACGTGATTCATAGACCATACATATTGGAATCATATATCATTGATATTTTTGTTCTTTCTTTCTATCATCCTTCCATTTATCCACATCCCTTTATTTTTTTGATTTACAACCCATAATCAGATTTATTTTTTCTTGAAAGAATTTCAGTTGCTACAACCATATGATAGATCCATTCATTCATATAGTGACTGTTTCTTGGGATCTCGACAATACGAAGCAATAAGTTGGTTATTAGTTTATTTTATATAATTACAAAGTTTATAGCGGGGGTCAGTTTATTTATTTATTTATTTTTTGAATCCCAACTTGAAACTATAAAGAAAAAACTAACGAGTCACACACTAAGCATAGCAATTATACCAAATGATCAATCGAATTTTTATTTAACCTTATAGAATTAGAATTGTTCATTTTTTTATTTTTAACGGAAAAAGAATGAAAGAGTTTGTCATTTTTTGTTTTATCACTGGACAGAATGGGAAGACAAGGTTGATTATTCCTCGTCTACAAATATCCAAATTTTTATACCTAATACTCCATAAATAGTTCGAATTGTATAGGAACAATGATCAATTTTAGCGCGAATTGTTTGTAGGGGAACTCTACCCTCTCTGATCCATTCGACACGTGCAATTTCTTTTCCGTCGATACGGCCTGCTATTTGCACTTGAATTCCTTTTGTATCCGTTTGTTCAGTTAATTCAATAGCTTTTTTCATTGCTTTTCGAAACGAAACTCTATTTTTTAATTGTAAAGCTATATATTCTGCAAGAATATTAGGTTGTCCATAAGGTTTTTCAACTCTTGTGATAGCAATGTTGAGTCTCCGGTTTACAGAATGAAACTCCTTTTGTACATTCATCTGTAATTCTTCGATTCCTCGTGTTTGCCCCTCTATTAATAAATTTGGGAATCCAATATAGATTATGACTTGGATCAAATCAATTTTTTTTTGAATTGTTATACGTGCAATTCCTTCGAAACCTGAGGATATTTTCCTATTTTTTTGTACATAGTTCTTGATACAATTCCGTATTTTTTCATCTTCCTGTAGGCCCCCGGAATAATTTTTTGGTTGTGCAAACCAAAAGGAATGATGACTTTGAGTTGTACCAAGTCTGAAACCAA